TCGCCTGATCAACCAAAGATTTTTTATTTCTTATTCTGCCGATCTAATTCGATGAATTATTGTTCCGCAAGAAGTGGAGGCGTGGACGTGTCAATACTTGATTTTTATAAACTATAGCATAGGTTTTAGAAAAGACTGTAACTTTTTTTCTTAAAATCTAAGTCTAGCTCAAATCAAATCGGCAGTAATAGGGATGAGGCAAAAACCTCAATTATTAATTTAATCATTGGTAATGATTGATTCTCACCATTTATTTCAAAAAATTTTGAAATAAATGGTGAGAATCAATTCCAGAATGGAATTAAGAACTAAGATCGGAAATCTCGATATACAATACAAAGATTCCTAAGAGGCACCCCATTTTTACTACTAGAATAAAAGATTATATAAAAGACTAGTATATCAAAATCTCTTAAACAATTTTTCATTTTAAGTAGCGTCTCGTGATTCTGTTGGGTATTAAATTAGATTGGATACAATGATGGGAAAAAAATTTAGGCCTTGTAGAAAGGCACGAAGATATTTTGTATTTAAACTCACGAAAGGCTATGAGTGCTCAGACATAGAATCAGAATAGTTGGTCGACTCTTATTCTTATAGTATAGAGTAAAGGTCAAAATTGAAAAAAAAAAGAATATATGTATGTAGTAATAGTGGCAGTGGGTTCTACCAATTCTTTCATAGAAAAACAGTAAGCTTAGATCAAATAGAAAATAGAGGTATCTGATATATAGTTGTGTATAGAAAAGGCGCGTGTATCATCTTGTACTTAATACTTCCTGATTCTACCGGAAATCTTAAAATATTGAAACTTGTTGCAAATGTATTCATTGAATTGATTTGGTTCATCAATAGTCTTAAGTCAGAATCCTATTTTGACTCTGTGCCATTGATTCCACTATGATTATTAAATAATAATCGAATAATTCTTTCATAGAAATAAGGGACATAATTCACATGGATATAGTAAGTCTTGCTTGGGCTGCTTTAATGGTCGTCTTTACATTTTCTCTTTCACTTGTAGTATGGGGAAGGAGTGGACTCTAGTGCTGTGGACACTACAAATACTAAATTGAGTAATCGATTGCTCAATCGAACTGTATCAATTCTTTATTAATCGTTTTGCGAAGCCTTGCCTTAAAAGTATTCAAAATTGTACTGGAATAGAGTAATAAATCATTATCATAATTGTATTTTGCAACTCAAATCTACGCATAATAGAAGATTCTTTCCAACCGAATTTTGACTAATTTGACTAAATAGTCTATATTTTTTCTTTTAGAAAAAAAAAATTCTGTTATTATGACACTATATATTTTCTTTCCACTGTAAGCGAAACGATTAGTGATTGTCCAAAGAGGTCCTACACATAATAATTAGATCTTTCTTCCGTGAGGCTATTTACATATCACACATTTCACATTTGTTTTAAACTTCTAGAAATTATACTTTTTTGACTCATCTCATGTTTTGTTTAAACATGAAAAACGGCCAGGTTCACTCTAACCCCTTTTCCAAATCCGAAGAAGTTATCATATAACTACGCGGATCATCCATTAATTGTTCAATCAATGACTTCTTGAGATGAAAAAAAAGAAATAGAATTAAAGTTTTATCTTATCTATATGTACATATACTATATACATATTGTAATTTTATCTATATGAAGCCTATATTAATATTAGTATACAATACTAGCTAGTGTGGTAGAAAGAACTATATATTATAGTTCTTTCTATCACACTAGCTTAGATACTTAATAAGCTACTTCTGTTCTGATTCCAGCTCAGCGCAATCATTTCATTTAAGACTTAGAGTTTGAATTCTTTTCTTTCATTTCTTGAATCATTGAATTGAATTGAACTGCTAAGATAATTCAAGTTTCATTCAAATTAATCATTTTGGCTAACTGTTTTTACATAGATGATAAGTAAAAAAGCAGTAGGAATTAGAATGAACAGTGCAGTAGCAATAAGTGCGAGAATATTGACTTCCATAATCTAATCTTTTTTTTTTCGCAATAACTTAACTCGGGATCTAATCCCATAGAGATGATAAATTTGATTCCTGTAAATTCAATGGGATGAATTGTATCTTGATGATACTGAATCAGATCAATATTATGAATAAAAATTTCTGATCTATCAAATAAATTTCTCGTTGAGAATTGAATAGTATAACATAGGGAGATCTTTTATCCATACAAAAAACGATTTTTGATTAGATCATAAATACCTATCATTAGGTTTTCATCCTTTTTCCACTTGTTCTTTTCTATAACCTAGCATCTTATCTTCCTTATACAATTCTTCTACTTATACATATACATAGTATTTTGTATATAGAATTATAAGGTATTATATAACCGATATTCTCTAGGACATACAGAGAGACGAATAGTATAAGTATAAGTGCGATCTAAAAAAGGTAAGGTTAAGTCTAAAAAATCGACTATTCAAGCTTTACCTTTACTAAGAATAAGAAAAGAAAGGAGCCCTACTTGGCTTTGTTGGTCTTTTATTTTATGTTATTTTATTAGTATACTCTTTGTTTTGTTGGATTGGAGTTGGAACGTATACATCAAAAATTCAATATAAAATATAAAATTGGAATGAGAATCAAATAAATTGTTTAAAATCAGTAGTAATAATCGAGGCTAAAAAAAAATTAGATTTCGAAAAGATGTGCTTTAACCTAAAAAGTACTTTGCCGGAGAATTAAATTCTATGAAGATTAAGTTCATTGTATATCATATAATAAACAAAGCTATTTTGTGTCTGTACCCCCCCAAAAATCTGAGCACTCTATTCCATTTCATTGATCAAGAGCAGAATGATTGAAAAAAAAAAGAGTATTGGTATCTCTTAAACTTTAAATACTGAATATAGCAATAGCACCAATTGTACTAAATCTACATATATTTTTCCTTATCAATTAGTACTGGGGAAGAAAAGGAACTTCCCATATTTATCTGATGAGACATGCGAAACAAAAGAAATAATCTCCACGGTGCGAATTTGTTTGATTCCATTTTGCTCTTCGTCTTCCCTTTCGCAAAAATAGAGAAATGAATTTCTCTATTCATGAGATCCTAGTTCGGGACTGACGGGGCTCGAACCCGCAGCTTCCGCCTTGACAGGGCGGTGCTCTGACCAATTGAACTACAATCCCGGCGAGGTGTATAGCATACATATACTTAGGATTTCATAAGAATATTCTACTCGTCATGTTGAAACGTAACAGATATGCGAATGCTATATTGATATTATATCCACATAAACACGGGCTTTAGTGAGAGTGAGACAGATTATTAGTAACTAGTGATTTTTGATTTTATTGTTAAAAAAAAAAGAATCAATCTTTCAATGAGATGAAAAAAAAAGATAGAGAAAAATTTTTCTTTATTTCTCTACGAATCAGGCATTACCCTTTCTTTTCTATAGGAAAAATTAATTATATCTTACTCATGGGGCGGTGAATTCTTGGGCCGAGCTGGATTTGAACCAGCGTAGACAGTCGTCAACGAATTTACAGTCCGTCCCCATTAACCACTCGGGCATCGACCCAGGAAGAATTCTTTATATGCTTATTGATAATCCATGATCAACTTCCTTTCGTAGTATCCTACCCCCAGGGGAAGTCGAATCCCCGCTGCCTCCTTGAAAGAGAGATGTCCTGAACCGCTAGACGATGGGGGCATATTCGCCCGACCGTCATCATACTATAAATGATATTATATATAGTTTTTTGGAATTGTCAATATAATCTAATGGTATGACTAGATTCGAGCAGTCTTTTTATATTCTGATTCTATAGGATTTGAATTTGAATTGAACGTTTTTTTTTTTTTTCTTCAATTTTAACTCATTGCTTCGTTTCTTGTTCAGATAAAATATGCCTATCACTATCTCACATTAATCCAGAAAATTCAAAAACGAGAAAAATTGTACCTCTTTTCTAGGTAAATAGAATTGATTTTTCCATTATGAGTCTACTGCATATATACATATATGCAGTAGACTCATAATGGAAAATGGCTAAGTCATGAATTGAGCAGGCCCTTTTAACTCAGTGGTAGAGTAACGCCATGGTAAGGCGTAAGTCATCGGTTCAAATCCGATAAAGGGCTTTTTTCATGAAACTCGAGTCTTTGTCTTCGTTTTTCATCGAAGAATACAGATATTTTTGATAATAAAAAAAAGGCAAACACTATTGTATTATTTATAATATAATGAGTTCTTATAATTATTATTATATTGACTAATTGAAGTTAGTGATTTATAATATAATGAGTTCTTATAATTATTATTATATTGACTAATTGAAGTTAGTGGGTGGGGGCTTCTAGCCGGTAGTGACATAGTAGTGACATAATAGTCCTCTTTATATCTTATTTTATTTAAATATTCCAGGAAACATAACATAAATATTCTAGATATCCAACCCCTATTTATTAATAACAAACCAAAATATTCCTACTTCCCTATTGTTCCCACCAAACCTACTAAAAAAAAAATAAGTGGACCTGACCCATTGAATCATGACTATATTGGCTATTCTGATATTTAAATTCGATATATATTAAATTGTAGAAAGCAGGTTTTTTATTTCGTAGAAAGCAGGTTTTTTATTTCCTTTTTTAGTTTTTTAGATCACAAAAGACAAGAATTTGTCGATATTTATGATTTGATTTTCTTGTTAATGGACGCTCTATAGGAATAAATCGCTATTCTTTTCCGATACATATAATATATTCTTTTCCGATACATATAATATATATATATAATATATTGAAAAATCCATTTTTCAATATCTTTCCTTAATTTCAAAATCTGATTCCCATATTGTTTTGTTGTTTTGTTTCAGCAATGCAAATATTAAAAGATATACTCTGGAATGTTTTGTTGTTTTGTTTCAGCAATGCAAATATTAAAAGATATACTCTGGAATCTAAGTTACAGGACAATTTAGGGTTCAAATGGTTATTATAGTAAAGACTA